GGCAGCGGATCACGAAATCTTGGAGATCTTCTCTATCTAATGAATGGGGAGGTCGCTTTGAAATCGTCCGCCCTGTACCCACCCCCCGAGTAGATGCTTCAACAGGAATCACACAGGGGTAGATTGATACAATAAAAACCTCTGGGAAAATGCCCGCCCGTAACCTAGAAAGTACATTCCATAGGCCGTTTGAGGGGATTGGATTGGCGCCTTACCCATTCAGTGACTTTGGCGCTGGACGTTCCCCCCAAAAATGGGTACTCTCGGGTCAGGTGAATTCGATAATAGACGTCCGTTGGCATTCCAGCCTTCCTTCCCCTTTCGGGGCCTATCCGAAAGAGAATCCAGTACCTCTTGGTCGTGAATATCTGAATCGGACGAACCGGCCCCGTGAATCTCTTTCCTTCGGAACAAAACAATTCGAATTAGGCTCGGTCAACTGGAATGTTTCTTAGCCATACCATATAGGAGATCTTCCAATTGATAAGATCCATCGACCGGAGACGAAGAGAAAGGTCTAGCTATTTTCTTTAGTTATTCCGTGAATTTTTGAGTTATTCAGTGAAACCAATGATTCGTTATTGGAGCAGATAGCAACAACCCTTTCATCGGACATGCATATTTTTTATTTTCCAACGGATTTCCATGTTTCATTAATGGAAATTTTTTGATGTAGTGAGTCTGAGTAATAGGCTCTGGTTGTTCGCCGTTCCAGAATTCTTGTTTAGGCAGTTCATACCATCCATACAGACATCGTGTTTTGATCTAAGATTTCAATTCTTCCATGTTTCCGCAGTAGCAGTTCCACGTAGCTAAGGCCAAAAATAGGGAAGAAACAAGTATTTCCACGACTCTACCAACCGGTCAATTCGGTTCCACTTAATCCCCCTTTCATGGCCACATATCTTTCCGGCTAAGGAATGGGAAATCTTTCTCCTGTTAAATGAATCAAATGGTTCATCTCATCCGGGAAAAGCCATCTCTTTCTCAACAATGTCTTTGTCATTTGATCCACTAGCGTTCCGTTAGATAGGAACAGATTTGATAAATACTGATAACTCTCGGATGGAGTATTAGAACGGAAAGACCCATTAGATAATGAACTATTGGTTCTCTGACATCTCTGGCGATGAATCAACAATTCGAAGTTATTTTCTTGCGTATTTTTGATGAACCAGCTTTTAGACAGCGATGTAAGAGGACTTGTTAGGGAAGTAAGAAGCCCCTTTGACATCTCTTGATCTGCAAAGAATTCTCGACGTGAAAACACAGGCCCATCGAAAAAGAATGGATTCCCAGGGTCCCAAAGAAATTGCCTTATTTGAAATTGAAAAAAGACTTGTTCTTTGTAAAATCGATCTCGTGTCTGGTACTGCATGGTTCCACTCTGCAAGAACTCCGAATCATTCTCTTCCGAATCATTCTCTTGATCTGAAATGATCCGCGTGCCCCAAAATGACCTGGCCCAATAGGGAAATCCCAATTCATTGGGACTTTCGATCCAACCAAATAGATCGGGGTACCATATTCTAGGAGCCCAAACTATGTCATTGAAGAAATCCTCCTCTATCTGTTGCAGGTCGAGGTCTCCTTCTCCAAATGCAACCCCTTCTTCCAATTCAAACTCCGATTCGTCTTTTTCATAGAGAAATTTCGGATCAACGCTAGAACAAAATCCATTTTGCATCATATCTAAGGGATTCCTTCGTTCGGACCGAAGAAGCAATGTCACTCGATCATTATCAAACTGACTGCCATCTTTTTCTGTCCGAGAGGATCCCACCAGAGTGCCTTCTCCTTCGAATACTTCTAATAGGCCACGAACTAGAGCAGAATCAGTCTCAACCAAATAAGAAGTGATCCCATTTTTTTCATCGGGTCCGGGTAGAGACCAAAGATCATGAGCGACCGATCCGGCAGAACAACTCAAAAGATAAAGAAGTATCGTTAATCTCTTCATGCTCGTTGCAAGCTCGAAGTACCAGTTGTACAAATAAGAACCCCCTTCCTTAGGGAATCTCTTCTTCAGATAGATAGATATAGGATCTATGGGGCCATTACTTAGAAGTACATTTTGTGCAATAGCCCTTCCTATCTGATAGAAAAGGATCCCAGGATCCTGAACCGGTCTTACCTTGGCTCGCAAATTCCAAGTTTGTCTATGAAGAGCGGATCGAATTGTATGAGTGTCTATAATGGATTTCTTCTGTGCAATACTAATGGATAGGGCCTCATTGGTAAGTGCTACAAGATCTCGTACACTGGAACCCATGGTTATGGACCCGAATCCATTAGGATGGGACAGTTTCTTTTCCAAGTGAAATCCCCTAGTATATGAAAGAGTGAAAAAGTGCTTTCGTTGTTGTGGAATAAGAAGCCTTCGTAGCTTAAGGCATGTATTTAATTTATTCGGAGCTATTAGAGCGGGATCCACTTTTTGGGGAATATGAGTCGAAGCAATAACAAGGATATTGCTAGTGGAGCATCTTTCACAATCCCT